TTTTTTGCATAAACAAAAGAAAAATCAATCTGATTCTAAGGCGTGAAGCGAAATATAGAAAAAGATGTGGATAAATGGAAGGGTGAAAGAAAGAGAGAAAAAAATATGAATGATATATGATTCCAATATGTAAGGTCTATGAATTATCTCATAAAAGGCAGTGTAATAAAGCATCAATACTGATTTATCGATAATTAAATGAATTTGTTCATATAAAAAAAATCAAGAGCCTCGAGCCAATAAAGACTGAGAAAATTGACTCAAGAACAAATTGAATTAAGAGCTCCATTGTAGAATTCGGGCCTAACCATTAAGCAAGGAGCGATGGGAACGATGGAACCTATGAATCTAGAAGATTCTATTGAAAACGAATCCTAATAATTCATTGGTCGGGATGGCGGAACGAACCGGGAACCAATTCATCTATTCTGAGAAGTCATGATAAGCTAACCCTACAACTGAAATAGATATTGAAAGAGTAAATATTCGCCCGCGAAAACTTGATTTTCTTGGATTGCTAAATTTTGGGCAATTCGATACGATAAAGGACAAAATCAAATAACGATTCGTTATACGTTATAACCTTATAAAAAAATATTATCTATAATATAGAAATAGATCTTTAATATATTTAGTTATATATCCAAATTACTAATAGATTAGATGAAATCTCAAAGAATCCCACGATTCGGTGTATTATTCATTAAATACATGGATATCTTAACTCAATTTAAATATTTTTTATTTTAATTCTTTTATTCGCGAGGAGCTGGATGAGAAGAAACTCTCACGTCCAGTTCTGTAGTAGAGATGGAATTGAGAAACAACCATCAACTATAACCCCAAAAGAACCAGATTCCGTAAACAACATAGAGGAAGAATGAAGGGAATATCTTATCGAGGTAATCAGATTTGTTTTGGTAAATATGCTCTTCAAGCACTTGAACCCGCTTGGATCACATCTAGACAAATAGAAGCCGGACGACGAGCAATGACACGAAATGCGCGGCGTGGCGGAAAAATATGGGTACGTATATTTCCAGACAAACCAGTTACAATAAGACCCACAGAAACACGTATGGGTTCGGGGAAAGGATCCCCTGAATATTGGGTAGCTGTTGTTAAACCAGGTCGAATACTTTATGAAATAGGTGGAGTAACAGAAAATATAGCCAGAAAAGCTATTTCAATAGCAGCGTCCAAAATGCCTATACGAACCCAATTCATTATTTCGGGATAAGAATGTAAAACCAAAAGAAATAGGTCTTGGGAATGAAAAAAAAAAAAAAAAAAAACAATCGCAGGTTTCTTTTTTTGGACAAACAATATTTCTTTTTTTTCTTCGCCCTTTGCATTCAACGAACAGATTAAAAAAAAAATGATATGATTCAACCTCAGACCCATTTGAATGTAGCGGATAACAGCGGGGCTCGAGAATTGATGTGTATTCGAATTATAGGAGCTAGCAATCGCCGATATGCTCATATTGGTGACATTATTGTTGCTGTGATCAAAGAAGCAGTACCAAATATGCCCCTAGAAAGATCAGAAGTGGTCAGAGCTGTAATTGTCCGTACCTGTAAAGAACTCAAACGTGACAACGGTATGATAATACGATATGATGACAATGCTGCAGTTGTCATTGATCAAGAAGGAAATCCAAAAGGAACTCGAGTTTTTGGTGCGATCGCCCGGGAATTGAAACAGTTAAAATTTCCTAAAATAGTTTCATTAGCTCCCGAGGTATTATAAGATAAGAGCGTGATATGGTTCTAGTAGGGTATTTGAAAAAATAGATTAAGATTAATTAGTAGATTGTTGTCTCACGCATATACCTTGAATAATTCATATTCATAGAAAAATAAAAGAAGTAAAAAAGAAAAACATGTTTATTATATCAAAATTCGGAGACACCAATAATTTTAGTTCATCATGGGTAGAGACACTATTGCTGACATAATAACCTCTATACGAAATGCTGACATGGATAGAAAAAGAGTGGTTCGAATAGCATCTACTAATATTACCGAAAATATTGTCAAAATACTTTTACGAGAAGGTTTTATCGAAAACGTGAGGAAACATCGGGAAAGCAACAATTTTTTTTTGGTTTTAACCCTGCGACATAGAAGGAATAGGAGAAGGCCCTATAGAAATCTTTTAAATTTAAAACGGATCAGTCGACCTGGTCTACGAATCTATTCTAACTATCAACGAATTCCTAGAATTTTAGGTGGAATGGGGATTGTAATTCTTTCTACTTCTCGAGGCATAATGACAGATCGAGAAGCTCGACAAGAAGGAATCGGAGGAGAAATTTTGTGTTATATATGGTAATCCTTCTATTATCCGAATTGGATCCGAAACTTCCTATTTGTGAAAAAAAAAAGAGAAAGGGCGGGTTGTTTAATATCGTTCCTCCTCCATTAGTTGATACTTCAAGGAGGTTTTACCTGGAATGAAAGAACAAAAATGGATTCATGAAGGTTTAATTACTGAA